ATCAACCACCATCTACATCGACTTCGGAGATCCCTCTTGAAATATTTTTCAAATACAACAAGAGTTCAGTATCTTCCCCCGAATTAGTGAATTAGGCAGGATTTTTTTTTTTTTTCACATTTTTTTACATAATAACAAACAATAATTTTCATAAATTTCATCGTAAATGTGAAATACTTAACTTATAGAGACAAATAAAAGTTTTATACAAATCAAAATGTGGGAGAGATAAAAAAGATGCAAGGTCGTTTGTCTGCTTGGCTAGCCAAACATGGGTTAGTTCATAGATCTTTGGGCTTCGACTACCAAGGAATAGAGACTTTACAAATAAAGCCTGGGGATTGGCATTCCATTGCTGTCATTTTATATGTATATGGTTACAATTATTTACGTTCCCAATGTGCCTATGATGTAGCACCGGGCGGACTGTTAGCTAGTGTGTATCATCTTACGAGAATAGCTTATGGTATAGATCAACCAGAAGAGGTATGTATAAAAGTATTTGCCCCAAGGTGGAATCCTAGAATTCCGTCTGTTTTCTGGGTTTGGAAAAGTGCGGATTTTCAAGAAAGGGAATCTTATGATATGTTGGGAATCTTTTATGATAATCATCCACGTCTGAAACGTATCTTAATGCCCGAAAGTTGGATAGGATGGCCCTTACGTAAGGATTATATTGCCCCGAATTTTTATGAAATACAGGATGCTCATTAAATAGAAATAATAAAATAAGAAACTAATTTTCACTTCTACAACTCCAGGTATTCAAATAATGTTTGTACGTTCTCTTATAGACCAAAGAGCGTAATGGAAGTCTCATTCGCATTCTATTCTAAATGGGCTAAATAAAACGAAATAAAATATAAATCAAATACAAATAAATAATACAAAATAAATAGAATAAAAAAAAAAATTGTTTCTAAATAAATATATAATATATAAAAATAGAAACAATAAAAAATAGATTTAAAAAGGATAAATAAAAAAAAACAAGACAATTAAAAAAATACAATTAGTATTGGGATGACCTAAAAGAGTTTCGCATCATGAACTATGTACCACGCACAAAACTTAAATGAGTTCGACAAAGTCACATAGGAGAAAATGAAGAAATAGAATATGAAAAGAAAAGACAACGAAATGAGAGGAGGGCTTGGATTTTATTTGTACTGTATCTGAAATGAATCTTGGTTATTCCCACCTTTCAACTCCGCGAGACTATACCTTTGAGTCTTTCAACCAATTAATTTAACCTTTCTATTTTAATATGTATGAAGTATTAAATATCTAAAGTATTAACATTGTTTTTGAACGGTAAGAGACACCGTATGAACAAATAAAAAAGAAAAGGAAGTCAAATCTAATTTTTTTTTTTATTTTACAGATTTTATAGACATATTCTTTACTCATCTATTCTATAATTCTAGATTCTAGAAAGGGTATATTCTCAGACACCTAGATAGATAAGTATCTATCATGATATAGACTAGTAATGAATATGTATGTTGACCCATATCAATTCATTTGTAAAACGGATACTCATACAAATAAATCATGTGCCAGGAACCAGATTTGAACTGGTGACACGAGGATTTTCAGTCCTCTGCTCTACCAGCTGAGCTATCCCGACCATTATCCGTGCATCGTCCTTATTTTAATAGATAACTTGAGTTTATGTCAATTAAAAAGACAAAAAAAGTCTTACAAAGCTTTATCCAGACCCTGTAATTTCTTGGATCTTCAAAAAGAAAACTTTATAAGTTTTAATACAGTACAAGAAATGATATGTATTGTTAATCATTCAAATTGGAAGTGGGGATACCTTCCTCAAAGATGTTCATTTGTACGCGTATCATATATATCACAAATATTGTAATAAGAAAAAAAAAAAATTTCCACAATCAGATCCATTTGTAAAAGAGTAGAATGATTGAAAAACATAACGAATTTTAAACCGCTAACGAAACGAAAAGAGCGGATCGGATAAATAATTGGGGAATCAAACGGGCCTTTTTGGGGATAGAGGGACTCGAACCCTCACGATTTCTAAAGTCGACGGATTTTCCTCTTCCTATAAATTTCATTCTTGTCGGTATTGACGTGTGGAATGGGACTCTATCTTTATTCTCGTACGATAAATTTTATTAATAAATATTCGATTCTTTCTTCAATTTGGATCGATTCACAACAACTCTTTCGATTTTTATTTATTATTTATAGAAATATAAATAAATAAAGATTCGGGTCGTCATTAATCATTTGAGATAGGATTTCAGTACATATACGTATGTATATAGGTTTATCCTTTCTGTAGTTTTGATATAAGGATTACGTTAATGTAATAACGTAAAGAAGTCAACCCCACTTGTTAGAACAGCTTCCATTGAGTCTCTGCACCTATCCTTTTTTTATTCTCGCTTTCTTCTGAACCCTTATTTGTTTTCGTAAAATAGGATTTGGCTCAGGATTGCCCATTTTTAATTCCAGGGTTTCTCTGAAT